CCTCGTAATCGTAAGAAAGTAGGTTTTTTAGCTATGGGCCTAGCAAAAGAAAAATCGAGATAGGTTCCCATAGAATGGGACTCCCCCCCTTAAAAATCGGACGTGAAGGTTTTCTCTCATCCGGCTCAAGTAGTTATGCAAAATAAAGAAAGGGGTTCTTATTTTTAAACTTTATTCGGTAAACCCTTAGAAAAAGCTACTCCTTACTCAAGTTCCCAGCAAGAACCAATCTTTGATTGATTCATTCTTCTTTCTTCTTTTGACTTTAATTTAACAACCTTCTAAATTATTTAATTTATTCTTTACGACGAAATGGAAATGTGAAATGAAATTATTTGAGTAGTCTACCTCCCCTAAAACGAAAAATTCCTTTAAAGGAATGCTTTGGTACTCGTTCGTAAGGGATTTACTTGTCGATATATCGTTCCATTCGATCTTTTAGGTCCCTACTCACCTCGATGGTTATGCCATGACGCCCTTTGAAGCATATATGCGATAGATAGACTCCCGTAACCATGCCATATTTGCTTGCTTGAACAGAACTTCTCTCTAAAAGAAATGGAATGGCTAATTCCACGAAAAAGTTTTTTTTTTCACGAGGTATAACTAGCGATTCCTATTTATCTGTTACGGAATCGACCATGGATCAATTCCCCGTTCATTTGGAAGTCTTGAATACACCCATAATTCTGAGCTTCATGTTACTCCTACCAAGACACATGTCAGAGTCGGGGGCATCCCAATCTGATTGGGATGACAGTTTCTCATTCCGAATCTGTAAAATGAAAATTTCGATCAAATCACACATCGCAGTATACTAGGCCTTCTAATTCCTTAAGGGGTTTATCCAAAAGATTCGCGATATAACTAGGAAGACGTTTCAAATACCACACATGAGTCACTGGACATGCGAGTTTGATGTATCCCATTTGATATCTTCGTATCCGAGAATCAACAAACTCTACGCCGCATTGTTCACAAAATTTTGAGTCTTCTTTTTCAGCTCTGATTACTCGATAATTTCCACAAGAACAAATTCCACTTTTTATAGGCCCGAAGATTCTTTCACAAAACAATCCATCTTTTTCTGGTTTATTGGTTTTGTAATGAAAAGTATAGGGTTTTGTCACCTCTCCAACTATCTCTCCATTAGGTAAGATTTTGTTGGCCCAAGTCCTTATTTGTTGAGGAGAAACCGGTCCAATTCGAAGTTGTTGATGTTTATACCGATCGATCATAGAATAGAAAATCTGATTCATTCAGATCAAGCTTCCTTCCTATTAATCTGGAAGTTCTTCTCAGATACAAGGAAATGATTCAATTCTAGAGCCAAAGATCGTAGTTCGCGAACGAGCAATCGAAAAGATTCTGGAGCATCCTCGGGATTAGGTACTGTTCCCCCAACGATCGTAGCACCAAGTACTTCTTGACGAGCTCTAATATGATCGGATTTATAAGTAAGCATCTCTTGTAAAATATGAGCAACACCAAATCCCTCTAGAGCCCAAACTTCCATTTCTCCTACTCGTTGTCCCCCTTGCTTGGCCCTTCCCCTAAGGGGTTGTTGTGTAACAAGTGCGTAAGGTCCACTAGAACGCCCATGGATTTTATCATCAACTTGATGAATTAATTTCAGAATATAGGGCTTTCCTATTAGAACAGGTTGTTCAAAAGGATCTCCTGTTCTTCCATCAAATATTCTGCTTTTTCCCGGATACTCGGGTTCAAATACCCATGGATTTTTTGTTTGCTTACTGGCTTCATATAATTCAGGAAACACTAGTTTTCTTGAAGCTTCTTGCTCATATCTCTCATCAAAGGGTGCTATTCTATAATGTCTCTTTAGCAGATCCCCCGCTAACCCGAGGGAGCATTCAAATATCTGTCCCACATTCATTCGTGAGGGTACTCCTAATGGGTTAAAGACCATATCAACAGTTGTTCCATCTTGAAAATAGGGCATATCTTGTCTGGGCAAAATTTTTGAAATGATACCTTTATTCCCATGTCTTCCAGCTACTTTATCACCCACTTTGATTTCACGTTTCTGTAAAACATATACACGAATCATTTCTGGATTATAACTGGAACTCCCCCTTTTCTGGATCCATCTCACATCAATAACTCGACCTCTTCCACCTATAGGTAGTTTTAGAGAAGTTTCTTTTGCCGTGGATACCTGAATGCCAAGTATGGCTCGTAATAATCTATCCTCAGGGGCATACGACGATTCGTTCGCTGTCTGAGGCGTTAATTTCCCTACTAAAATATCACCAGCTTCTATCCAAGATCCAAGTCTCACAATTCCATTTCTGTCTAAATTGCGGAGTAAATAAGCCTCTAAATGCGGTATTTCTTTAGTGATTCTTTCAGGGCCTTGGCTTGTCACATGAGTCTGAATTTCATATTTTCGGATGTGAAAAGAAGTATAAATATCTTCATATACCAGACGTTCGCTAATTAGTACTGCGTCTTCAGAATTGTAACCTTCCCATGGCAT